TTGCGGGAGGGTTATCCCATTTTTATGTTGCGTTGAACTATCATTATTATTGTATGCTATTAGTTATTTGGTAATTTGTACCGTATTGCTGTTGTTGGTGCTTTAAGTTAAGTTTTATTCTTGCTTGTTCATTTAGTTTATGTTTGTTTTATATGTAAGTTTGTGCGTGAGTTTATTGTAATTCTAGATGGGTTGCAATTGGGTTGTTAATTCTCATTAGTTATTATTGGTTGATCAAGTATTCTTGTAGTTAGCAATATATTTTAGTTTCGGTTAAATTTTGTGCCAGCAGCCGCGGTTACACCTTGGAGGCGTTTGAATGTGTTCGGCATTGGGTAGTTAGATGTTTAGTTTTTGATTTTGTTTTGTTGGTTGTTAGGTGAAATTTTTATTTTTGTTGTTTGTCTTGGTGTCTTTTTGGAGGCTATGAAATTTCTTTTATAAACTAGGATTAGATACCCTATTATTTTGGAATGTTAATTTTGTGTGTCTGAGTAGTATTAGTTATGTTCTTGAAACTTAAAGAATTTGGCGGTATCTCATTCCTTCCAGAGGAATCTGTCTCGTTATCGATAGTCCACGTTGGACCTTACTTAGTTGCTTTGGTTTGTATACCGCCGTTTATTGATTATCCTTTTAGGGTTAGTGTAATTTTCTGGTTTCTTTATTTTGGTTTATTTCAGGTCAAGGTGCAGCTTGTTTCTAAGTGAATGATGGATTACATTGTTATTTGTTTATTGGATTGTTGATTTTAATATTGGCATGAAATTGGATTTGGTTGTAATGATTTGTAGACTGTTATTGTGATAGTTGGTTCTGAGATATGTACACATCGCCCGTCGCTCTCGTTTCGTTGTTAATGAGATAAGTCGTAACAAAGTGGCTGTACCGGAAGGTGTGGCTGGGTTGATCAGATCATTTCTGTTAGTTGAGTTTTCATTTACGCTGAATTATTATGTCGTGCGATTCGACATGGTCTGATTTGTAGACTATCTTGTGGTTGTTGTTTGATTTTGTTTATTGGTTTATTGAAATATCATTCCGGTTGTTGTATTTTTTTGATTTAATTTTTTGTACGATAGGTTACTTGTACTGTAAGGGGTTGTTTTAAGTGTTTTTATGGAAGTTGATTTTATTTGTTGTACCTTGTGTATCAGGGTTCATTGAATTTTATTATTTATTTTTATTTCCCGATTTTAATGGAGTTAATGATTTATGTTAGTTATTGTTTCAGTAATATTAATAATAGGTTGTTGGTAATGAAATGTTATTCGTCTTTAGTGGTCTCTGGTTTTTCAAGAAATGAATTTAATTCATACATCTTATTTAATTTCTGTTGTTGTTATTATTTATTTTTATTTGATGTTAAGATTAAGGGGGATTAGCTCCTTATTTTATTTTTATAATTATTATGTTTTTAATGGTTTAGTTTTGTGGATTTTATGGTGATTTTCAATTTGATTATGTTAAAATTTTATTTTTGCTTTTGTTTCTTTTTTGTTTATTTAAGTTTTTATTGGAATGTTTTCTTTATTTTGGTTTGTAAAGTAATTATTGTGTAATTAGTAAATTTTATGTTATTGTATTGTTTTTAGGTTGATGTTAATTTCTTTTTAGGAATTAGGCAAATTTTGTGTCCGCCTGTTTAACAAAAACATCTTTTCTCGTTAGTTTTTGAAGTATAGCCTGCCCACTGACATGAGGTTGAAGGGCCGCGGTATTTTGACCGTGCAAAGGTAGCGTAATCATTAGTTCTTTAATTGTGATCTGGTATGAATGGCTTGACGAGATACGAGCTGTCTTGGTGGAATTATTTGTTGAATTTGGGGTTTGAGTTAAAATACTTAGATGTTTTTATGGGACGAGAAGACCCTATAGAGTTTGACAATTTATTTATTAGTGTAGTGTTGTTTGTTTTGTTTATTTAGTGAGTGGAATTGTTTTGTTGGGGTGATGGGAGGAATTTTTTTTAACTCCTCTTTGTTTAAGTATATTTGTGTATAATATTATTGATCCATTTATTTTGATTATAAGATTAAATTACCTTAGGGATAACAGCGTTATCTTCCTTGAGAGTTCTTATTGGCGGGAAGGTTTGCGACCTCGATGTTGGATTAAGATGAATTTTCGGTGCAGGAGCTGAAGTTGATTAGGTCTGTTCGACCTTTAAAATCTTACATGATCTGAGTTCAGACCGGCGTGAGCCAGGTTGGTTTCTATCTATAATGTTTTGTTATGCCTTAGTACGAGAGGACCGGGTATTAGAAATAATTTTATTTATTATTGATTTTTATTAATGTGGTTGCTATTTTGGCAGATAAGTGCGTTGGATTTAGAATCTATTAATGTAAGGTTTTTATTTACAAGTAGTATATGTTGGATCTTGTTTTTCTTTCTGTTGTTTTTTTGTTGTTGATGATTTTTGTTATGGTTGGTGTAGCATTTCTTACTTTGCTGGAGCGTAAAGTGTTGGGCTATGTTCACATTCGAAAGGGCCCAAATAAGGTTGGGTTTGTTGGTATTCTTCAGCCTTTTAGAGATGCAATTAAGTTGTTTACTAGGGAGCAGTATTTTCCTTCGGTTTCTAATTATTTGGTTTATTACTTTTCTCCTATTTTTGGTTTTTTTCTTTCTTTATTAGTTTGATTGTTGATCCCTTATCTAAGTGGTTTTATTTCATTTGAGCTAGGTTTATTGTTTTTTTTGGCATGCACTAGACTTGGTGTCTATACTGTTATGATTGCTGGGTGATCTTCTAATTCTGGTTATTCTTTGCTGGGCGGCCTTCGTGCTTTGGCTCAAACTATTTCTTATGAAGTAAGATTGGCTTTTATTCTACTTTCTTTCGTTGTTTTGATTTGTAGATATGATCTTTCTTATTTTTATTTTTTTCAGGTTTATTTGTGGTTAATTTTTATTTCTTTTCCTTTGTCATTTATTTGGTTTATCTCCTGTTTGGCTGAGACTAATCGTACCCCCTTTGATTTTGCTGAAGGTGAGTCTGAGCTTGTTTCAGGATTTAACGTTGAGTATGGTGGTGGTGGGTTTGCCTTGATTTTTTTGGCTGAGTATGCGAGTATTCTTTTTATAAGTTTATTGTTTTGTATCATTTTTTTGGGTAGTGATCTTTATTCTTTCTTATTTTATATTAAGCTTACTTTTGTTTCTTTTTTGTTTATTTGGGTTCGTGGCACTTTGCCACGGTTTCGTTATGATAAGTTGATGTACTTGGCTTGGAGGAGATTTTTGCCCCTTTCGTTAAATTATCTTTTGTTTTTTGTTGGTGTTAAGTGCTATATTTTCTCTTTGTTGTAGTGTATTAATTTAGGTATGTAAGTTAATAGAAGATTTGAACTTCTTTCATAATGTTTTCAAGACATTAGGCTTGTTCTGTAGCTTTTTAACTTTAATTTGTTATTTTGTCTCATAGTTTTGTTATTATTGGATTTATTATGTAGTATAGGAAATATACTGTTGTTAGGATTTGTCCCGTTAAGATGTATGGGTCTTCTACTGGGCGGGCTCCAATTCATGTTAGTAGGATTACGGTATTTGTTATTGTTCAGAATAATACTTGATTGATTGGGTAGAACTGTGTCCCTCGGAATTTTGACTTGTTTGTTGGTAGGATGAATAGGATTGCAATTGATATTACTAGGGCGATAACTCCTCCTAATTTGTTAGGGATTGATCGTAGGATTGCGTATGCAAATAGGAAGTATCATTCTGGCTGAATGTGTACGGGTGTAACTAGGGGATTTGCAGGGGTAAAGTTGTCTGGATCTCTTAGGATGTATGGTTCTTTTAGAGCTAGGATGGTTAATATTATAAGCATAATTGCAAATCCTGCAATGTCCTTTACTGTGAAGTATGGGTGGAATGGGATTTTGTCTGTGTTTTTATTTAATCCTAGTGGATTGTTTGATCCTGTTTGGTGTAGGAATAGTAGGTGGATTAGCACTATTGCTGTGATTACGAATGGCAATAGAAAGTGTAATGCATAAAACCGTGTGAGTGTGGCGTTATCTACTGCAAATCCCCCTCACACTCATTCTACCACTTCTTTTCCTACGTATGGGATAGCTGATAGGAGGTTTGTAATTACGGTTGCACCTCAAAATGATATTTGTCCTCATGGTAACACATATCCTATAAATGCTGTTGCTATGGTTAAGAATAGGATTGCTACTCCCACGGATCATGTGTGTATAAAGTTGTATGACCCGTAGTATATGTTTCGCCCTGTGTGTAGGTAAATGCATACGAAGAATAACGAGGCCCCATTTGCGTGGATTGTTCGTAGGAGTCATCCATAGTTTACGTCTCGGCAAATATGTCTTACTCTGTCGAAGGCTATTCTTACACTTGGGCAGTAATGTATGGCTAGGAATAATCCGGTTGCGATTTGTGCTACTAGGCAGATTCCTAGCAGTGATCCAAAGTTTCATCATCCTCTAATTGTTGATGGTGTGGGGAGGTCTACTAGTGCGTCGTTTGCAATTTTGAATAGGGGGTGTTTGTTTCGTGTGGGTTTGTTCATTATCTTGTGTGACGTAAGGGGCCCCTGGATACGTTGATAATGTTTACTACTACAATTAGGGTTAATAGTATATATAGTACTAGTAGTGTAGTCATGGTTCCTATCATTTGGTTATATATTACGGTTGTTGTGGTTGTGGTTTCGTTTTCTATTATTGTTTCATGAATATTTATTTCCTTGTTGTTGGTGATGGTTGGTATAATATATAGTAGGATTGGTGTTATTGTTAATATGGCTGTTACTATCCTGTTTGATGGTGAGAATATTTCGTTTGATGCTAGTCTTGTTATGTATATAAATAGTACCAGTATTCCACCAATCATGATTATGAATAGGATGTATGAGAATCAAAATCTTTTGTATATGGTTCCTCTGATGATGCATACTATTGTTGTTTGTATTAGCAATATTAGTCCTATGGCCATAGGGTGTTTTATTTGTGTAAATATTAGGCTTGTTATTGTTCTTATTGATATAAGTAGTTTTATTATGTCAGGGGGTATTTTATTTAAAATGTTAGTTTTGGGGACTAATGAAATGATGTAACATCTTTCCTCTGAAGTTTTAAAAGGTTATTCCTTATTTCTGGTTTACAAGACCAATATTTTTGTTAAATTATTAAAACATTTAATGCCAATATGATTATATTTTTTTGTTGTTTATTTTTGTGGTATTTGAGCTTTCTCTTCTAGTCGTAAACATCTATTGATTACTTTGCTTAGACTGGAGTTTGTTGTATTAGTTTTGTATTTTTCTATGTTTTTTTATTTGTGCAGTTTTAATTATAGCTTGTTTTTTGTTGTTTATTTTTTGGTTTTTTCTGTCTGCGAGGGGTCATTGGGTTTATCCATTTTGGTTTCTATGATTCGCAGTCACGGTAATGATTATTTTCAGTCTTATAGAGTTCTTCAATGTTAAAGTTTCTTTTTTTCTTGATTTTTTTAACCCCATTGTGTGTTTTTTCTAGTATGTGGTGAGTGATTTGTTCTTTGTTGTTCTTTGTTTCCTTTATTTATATATTTTTCTTTCCATATTTTTTTTGTTGAAGAGGACTGGGATATATTTTTGGTTGTGATATGATTTCTTATGGTCTTGTTTTTCTTAGTTTGTGGATCTGTGTTCTTATGGTTTTGGCTAGAGAGTCTATTTTTCGTTTAAGTTATTTTCCTGGGTTTTTTATTTTTGTTGTTATTATTCTTACTATTATGTTATATTGTACTTTTAGAAGAATTGGTTTACTTTCTTTTTATATTTTTTTTGAGAGTAGTTTGATCCCCACTTTGTTTTTAATTTTAGGTTGGGGGTATCAGCCTGAGCGTGTTCAGGCTGGCATTTATTTATTGTTTTATACGTTACTGGCCTCTCTTCCGCTCCTTGTTGGTATTTTATTTGTTTATGATTCTTTAGGTTCTTTGTGCTTGTTTATGTTGCGAGGGGCTGATTCTTTGGTGAGTGGTTTATTTTATATTTGTATGATTTTTGCCTTTTTGGTTAGGATGCCTATGTTTATGGTACATTTATGGCTTCCTAGGGCTCATGTTGAGGCCCCGGTTTCTGGTTCTATGATTTTGGCCGGTGTTTTGTTGAAGTTGGGGGGGTATGGGCTTCTTCGTGTTTTTCCGGTTTTATATAGGTTTGGCTTTAGGTTTGGCATTGTTTGAGTTTCTTTGAGCCTGGTTGGTGGTCTTTTTGTTAGTTTATTTTGTATGCGGCAGACTGACTTGAAGTCATTGATTGCCTATTCTTCTGTTGCTCACATGAGCATGGTTATTGGTGGTATTATGACGTTAAGATATTGGGGGGTTTGTAGATCTTTTGCCTTGATGGTGGCCCATGGCTTGTGTTCTTCTGGTTTGTTTTGTCTTTCTAATATTACTTATGAGCGTTTCGGTAGACGAAGACTTTTGGTTAATAAGGGTTTAATTAATTTAATGCCTAGAATGGCTATATGATGGTTTTTGCTTAGAGCTTGTAATATGGCTGCTCCTCCGTCCCTCAATCTTCTTGGTGAGATTGGTTTACTGAGTAGCTTGGTTTCTTGGTCTTGATGTCTTATGTTTGTTTTAATTTTTTTGTCTTTTTTTAGTGCTGCTTATACTCTTTATTTGTATTCTTATAGTCAGCATGGTTCTATTTATTCTGGGTTGTATTCTTGTTCTTTAGGGTATGCTCGTGAGTTTTTGTTGTTGTTTTTGCACTGATTTCCTTTAAATCTAATTATTTTGAAGGTTGATGTTACTGTTTTTTGGGTTTAATATCTAAATAGTTTAAAGTGGAAAATGTTGGTTTGTGGTGCCAACGATATAGATTGATATTTTAGATTTATGTCTATTTGTTTTGTCAGATTTGTATTTTTATTTCTTTTAGGTTGATTCTGTTGTTTTTTTGGTGTGTATTTTATTATAAGTGATTTAGTTTATTTTGTTGATTGGAATATTATTACATTGAATGGTAGATCTATTGTTATGACTTTTTTGTTTGATTGAATGTCTCTGTTGTTTATGGGGTTTGTCCTTATTATTTCTTCTTTGGTAATTTTGTATAGTGATGATTATATGTTTGGTGATATGAATATTGTTCGGTTTATTCTGTTAGTTCTGATGTTTGTTGTATCTATGATGTTTTTGATTATTAGTCCTAATGTTATTAGTATTTTGTTGGGTTGGGATGGTCTTGGTTTGGTTTCTTATTTGTTGGTAATTTACTATCAAAATTTTCGATCTTATGGTGCTGGAATGTTGACTGTGTTGTCTAATCGGATTGGTGACGTTGCTTTGTTGATAGTTATTGCTTGGATAATTAATTTTGGTAGCTGGAGTTTTATTTATTATTTGGAGTTTATGTCTGGTTCTGTTGAGATGGAATTGATTTCTTTTCTTGTCGTTATGGCTGCTATAACTAGGAGTGCTCAGATTCCGTTTTCTTCTTGGCTGCCTGCAGCTATGGCTGCCCCTACTCCTGTTTCTGCTTTGGTGCATTCTTCTACCTTGGTTACCGCTGGTGTATATTTACTGATTCGATTTAGTCCTTCTTTTGGTTATTGGTTGAATGTTGTTTTGTTATTGATTTCTGGGTTGACTATATTTATGGCTGGCCTTGGGGCTAATTTTGAATTTGATTTAAGGAGGATTATTGCTTTGTCAACTTTGAGACAGCTAGGGCTTATGATTATGACTATTTCTATTGGTCTTTCTGGCTTGGCCTTTTTTCATTTATTGACTCACGCGTTGTTTAAGGCTTTGCTTTTTATGTGTGCTGGGGGTGTTATTCATTCTATAGGGGATTCTCAGGACATTCGCTTTATGGGAGGGCTGTCTGTTTACATGCCTTTTACTTCCTCAAGTCTGATGGTTTCTAATTTTGCTCTTTGCGGCATACCTTTCTTGGCTGGGTTTTATTCTAGGGATTTTATTTTAGAAATGTTTTCTATGAGATACTTGAATATGTTTGGGTTTTTTTTATTATTTGTGTCTACGGGCTTAACTGTTTGTTATTCTTTTCGTTTATTTTATTTTGTTATGTGCGGCGATTTTAATTTTGTTTCGTCCTGTTCTATAGTTGAGACCAATTATAATATAGTTTTCGGGATAATTGGTTTGTTGATTATATCTATCTTTGGTGGTGGGGCCCTGATATGATTGATTTGTCCTACCCCCTCTGTGATTTGTCTTCCCTATTATTTAAGGTTTTTTACTTTGTTTGTAGTGTTTGTAGGGGGATGGCTTGGTTATGCGGTAGCTGGGACTTCTTTCAGTGATGGTTTGTTTTCTTTGGAGATATATGGTTCTTCTTCATTTGCTGGTTCTATGTGATTTATGCCTTTCTTTTCTACTTACGGCGTTTCCTTTCGCTCCCTGGCTGTTGGATATAGGGCGACAAGGGTTTTCGATTCTGGCTGAATGGAGTATTTTGGAGGCCAGGGGTTGTACTGGGTTCTTTTTAATCTTGGCAGGGTTAATCAGTGGTTTCAATATAATGGTTTAAAGGTGTTTTTGGGCTTCTTTGTCATGTGAATTGTTATTTTATTGTTTATTCTTATTTATTACTTGAATAGCTTATGTTTTAGAGCGCGACGCTGAAGATGTCGATGAGGTTTTTAACCTTTAAGTGTTATTTATAAAAGTGTTCCTTTGTCTTTACAGTGAAAGTGTAATGTTTGTTTCTAAACTACATAAATAGAGGTGTAAACGGACTTTAACCGCTATAGTGATAAGTTAGCAGCATTCACTTTTCTACCACCTCCTTAACTGGAATTTTAATTCAATTTTATTATTAACAATAATATACCTCTCTCTTTGGTTTCAGTTAAATTTTAAAGTAAGGATAAAGAGGTATTATCTAAGATCAGGTCGAAACTGATTGCAATGGTTGCTTCTTACTTTTGTTGAGGCTAACTGCTGTAGGCAGTACTTTTTGAATGCAACTCAAATGTTATTATTAACTATAGTCCCTTAATTTCTTCACTCTAGTGATCCTTGATTTCATTCGTGGTATAGTCCAATAATTAGGATTAATAGGAATAGTGATCTGATAATTAGTCATGATTTGATATTAGATGTTAGTATGGTGATAGGTATGGGCAACAGTAGTGCAATTTCTACGTCAAAGATTATAAAGATTACTGCGATCAGGAAAAATCGGGATGAAAAGGGTAGTCGTGCAGAGTTTTTTGGGTCAAACCCGCATTCAAATGGGGATCTTTTTTCTCGGTCTTCATTAATTTTCTTTGAGATTAGTGTTGCTAATATTATAATGACTGATGATAAGACAATGGTTATTGTTGCGGCGGTCATAGTTATTATTATTATTTATCTTGTTCTCCACAAATTTCTTGATTGGAAGTCAAGTATACTTTCTTGTATTAGATAAATATTATTTTATCTTCCTCATCAGTAGATTGAGATGTATAGGAATAGTCATACTACGTCTACAAAGTGCCAGTATCATGCTGCTGCTTCAAACCCGAAGTGATGATTTGATGAGAAGTGCAGGGTTGTATGGCGTAGCAGGCATGTAGTTAGGAATGTTGTTCCAATAATTACGTGTAGTCCATGGAATCCTGTTGCTACAAAGAATGTTGATCCGTATGCTGAGTCTGCAATTGTGAAAGGTGCTTCAAGGTATTCATATGCCTGAAGGGCAGTAAAATATAGTCCAAGTAGCACGGTGAAGAACAGTCCTTGGGTTGCCTGTGTGGTGTTATTTTCTAATAATCCGTGGTGTGCTCATGTTACGGTTACTCCTGAGGCTAGTAGGATTGCTGTGTTTAGTAGGGGCACTTGTATAGGGTTGAATGGTTGAATTCCAGTAGGGGGCCAGGTTGACCCTAGTTCGATTGTTGGTGAAAGTCTTGAGTGAAAGAATGCCCAAAAAAATGATACAAAAAATAGGACTTCTGATACAATAAATAGGATTATTCCTCATCGTAGGCCCGTTGTTACTACCTTTGTGTGCAACCCTTGGTATGTTCCTTCTCGCGTTACATCTCGTCATCACTGAATTATAGTCAGTACAGTGATGATTGCTCCGATTCCAAGTAATCTATCGTCATATTGGTGGAATCATTTGATTAGCCCTATTAGGGTAACTATTGCTCCAATGGCTCCCGTCAATGGTCAGGGTCTTTTGTTTACTATGTGGAATGAGTGGTTTTCATGTATTGACATTAATTGACTTCTCTAGAGTATAAGGTTCTTAGGATTGCAAATACATATGACTGAATAATTGCCACTGCTGCTTCTAGGATTAGTAAGAGGATTTGTGCAGTAATTAGTACAGTAAGGAGTGTGTGACTTATTGATGGTCCATTATTCCCTAGTAAGGTTAATAGCAGGTGTCCTGCAATTATGTTTGCAGTTAATCGTACTGCTAGTGTTCCAGGTCGGATTAAGTTGCTGATTGTTTCGATGATTACTATAAAGGGTATTAGTATGGTTGGTGTACCTTGGGGTACCAAGTGTTCGAATATATGATTGGTGTTTTTGATTCACCCATAAAGTATAAATGTTATTCATAGTGGTAGTGCTAGGGTCAGCGTGAGTGTTAGGTGTCTTGTTCTAGTAAAGATGTATGGGAATAGCCCTAGGAAGTTGTTTGCTAGGATTAATAGGAATAGTGATGTTAGGATAAATGAATTTCCTTTGTTTTCGTTTCCTTTTCTTAAAATTGTTTTTATTTCTTGGTGTAGCTTGTTTATTAATAGTGTTATTACTATACTGTTTCGTGATGGGATTAGTCAGATTCTTGTTGGGATTAGTAGTAGGCCGATAGCTGTTCTTGTTCAATTTAGTGATAAATTGCTAATTTCTGTTGTTGGGTCAAAGATGGAAAATAGGTTTCTTATCACTTTCAGTTTGTTTTGTTAATGTTTATTGTTTTTTTTTCTTTGATTTGCTTATTTGGTGATTGTGCGAAATAGTTTATAATGTTAAATATAAGGAACGTTGCTAGGAACGTGAGGTATAGTATTGTTCATTCTATGGGTATTATTTGAGGTATAGAAGAGTATCTTCTTGATTACTTCAGTTTGACATTCTGATGTTATGTATTTAACTAACTCTTCGTCATCAGAGATATTTGCTAAGATATCATAGGCTGGTTTAAGAGACCATTACTTGCTTTCAGTCATCTGATGATTCTCTTATCTTTGATACTCAGTTAATGAATTGATTTGTTGATACTCTTTCAATTACAATTGGTATGAATCTGTGGTTTGCACCGCAAATCTCTGAACATTGTCCGTATAGTAGGCCTGGCCGATTGATTGAGAATCTAATTTGGTTTAACCGGCCAGGTGTGGCGTCTGTCTTCACTCCAAGTCTTGGTACTGTTCAAGAGTGTAGTACGTCTGCTGCTGTTACAATCAGTCGTACAGGTGAATTTATTGGTAACACGATTCGGTTGTCTGTGTCAAGGAGTCGGAATGTATCAGCTTGTGAGTCATCTTGTTGTAGCATATATGAGTCAAATTCTAGTTTTGTGAAGTCTGAATATTCATAGCTTCAGTATCATTGGTGACCTACTGCTTTTAGTGTTAGCACTGGGTTGTGGATTTCGTCTATTAGATATAATAATCGTAAGGATGGGATTGCAATGAATACTAGGATGATTGCTGGTGCGATGGTTCACACGGTTTCAATTATTTGTCCTTCTAGGATGAATCGTCTGGTTTGTTTGTTTTGGATGATTCTGATTATTGTATAGAATACCGTTGTAATAATTATTAATATAATTATTAATGCGTGGTCATGGAAGTAGATTAGTTGTTCTATGACGGGCGATGCACTGTCCTGGAGCGTTAAATTTAATCATGTTGTCATTGATTCTAAAGAAAGTTCGAAACCTTATTTGTGGAGCTTAAATCCACCGCACTTATCTGCCACATTAGAGTATTAGTTAGTTAATGAGATAGTTGGGAGTTCTGAGTATCTGTGTTCAGCCGGTGGAAAGTTTTGTAGTCATTCTACTGAGTTTCTTGTATGTGTGGGGAACAGGATTAGCCGGTTTGATGAGATTCTTTCTCATATGATGAATAGGAATATCATTACTCTTACGAATGAAATTGTTGATCCCATTGATGAGATGATGTTTCATGTGGTGTAGGCATCTGGGTAGTCTGAGTATCGTCGGGGTATTCCGGCTAATCCTAGGAAGTGCTGTGGAAAGAATGTTAGATTTACTCCCACAAACATAACAGCGAATTGGGCCTTTAATCATTTTGGGTTTATTGTCAATCCGGTGAATAGTGGGAATCACTGAACGAATCCCCCTATGATTGCAAACACGGCCCCTATTGAAAGTACATAATGGAAGTGTGCTACAACGTAGTAAGTGTCATGAAGAACAATGTCGATTGATGAATTTGCAAGGACTACTCCTGTAAGCCCCCCTATTGTGAATAGAAATACGAATCCTAGTGCTCATAAGCAAGCGGCTCTATATGTTATTCGGGTTCCATATATCGTAGCAAGTCATCTGAAGATTTTAATACCTGTTGGCACAGCAATGATTATTGTTGCTGATGTGAAGTAGGCCCGTGTGTCGACGTCTATTCCTACTGTGAATATGTGGTGTGCTCATACAACAAATCCTAATAGTCCAATTGCTAATATAGCGAAAATTATTCCTAAGTTTCCAAATGCTTCCTTTTTCCCTCTTTCATGGCAAATGATATGAGAGATTATACCAAATCCTGGTAGAATGAGAATATATACTTCAGGGTGGCCAAAGAATCAGAATAGGTGTTGGTATAGAATAGGGTCTCCCCCACCAGCCGGGTCAAAGAATGATGTGTTTAAATTACGATCTGTTAGTAGTATTGTAATTGCTCCTGCTAATACCGGCAAGGATAATAATAGTAGAAGGGCAGTGATGGCGATTGATCATACAAATAGTGGAATTCGTTCGGGCTTTATGCTTTTTGGCTTTATGTTGATTGTTGTTGTAATGAAGTTTACTGCTCCTAGAATGGACGATACACCTGCTAGGTGTAAGGAGAAGATGGCTAGGTCTACAGATGCTCCTGCATGGGCAATTCCTCTTGCAAGAGGGGGATAGACAGTTCATCCTGTTCCTACACCACTTTCTACTGTTCTACTAGTGAGTAGAAGGGTTAGTGATGGGGGTAATAGTCAAAAGCTTATGTTGTTTATTCGTGGGAATGCTATGTCTGGTGCCCCTAGCATTAGTGGCACTAGTCAGTTTCCAAATCCACCGATTATAATTGGCATGACCATAAAGAAAATTATAACGAAGGCGTGAGCTGTGACGATGACGTTGTAGATTTGGTCATCTCCAATTAAAGAGCCCGGTTGTCCTAGTTCTGTTCGGATAAGTATTCTTAGAGAAGTTCCGACCATTCCTGATCAGGCTCCGAATACAAAGTATAGTGTTCCAATGTCCTTGTGATTAGTTGAGAAAAATCATCGGGTGAAGATTAGTGGGATGGCTGAGAACAATAAGTAGGCGATAGGCTGTAAATCTATTTAGGGGCGGTTACGTCGCTCTTCCACTATATTTTAATGGGCCTTGTATTCATTTTGTGATTATAGAATGCAATTCTATAGGGGTAAGTTGAAGGACTTATCAAGGCCTAAAGGAAAGCCCTTTATTTATAGCTTTGAAGGTTATTAGTTTGTGTTTAACTTAAGGCCTTCATTTTAGTTAATGTTGGTAATAATTGTGCAAGCGGCTATCCCTGTCAGGGAGATTGATGATAGAACTATTGCCCATATAGTTTTTGTTGATTTATTTTTGTGGAGGTTTAAGTTTCATTTTGGCTCTGTGCTTAAGATTATGAATCTTGAGTAAGAGATTTTTAGGTAGTAGTATAAGGTAATTAGTGAGATTACTACCACAACTGTGGCTAGTGGTGCCATGTTATTTGTAATTATGGCTTGGATTACAATTCATTTTGGTAAGAATCCTAGGAATGGCGGGAGCCCGCCCAGGGATAGAAGTGACGTGAATAGCATGAATTTTATTAATGTAATTTCTTTGTTTGTTATTATTGTTTGGTTAATAAATGATACCCCGGATAGTTTGATAGCCGATACTACAGTTAGTGCTAGGATTGAGTAGATTGCATAGTAGACTATTCATAGATTTTCTCTAGTGATTAGTGCAATTAATATTCAACCGGTGTGATTGATGGACGAGTAGGTTAGGATTTTTCGCATTGAGGTTTGGTTTAATCCTCCAATTGACCCTACTGCTGTAGACATCAGAATAATTCTTAGCGTGAATGTATTAATATCAATCAGGTAAGATATTAATATCAATGGGGCGGCCTTTTGCACTGTTATTAATAGTGCACAGTTTTCTCATCTTAGCCCTTCTATAACTCCTGGGAATCATCAGTGAAAGGGTGCAGCTCCACTTTTTAACAGGAGAGGGGTACAGATGATTATTGATGTGTATCAATTTCTTTCGAATGTGAACAAGTCCTCCGTTAGTGTTTTTATTACCACTATAAACAATAGTGTTGCCGAGGCAAGTACTTGTACAATAAAGTACTTTAATGAGGCTTCTGTATTATACATGTTTTTGACGTTGGACATTAAGGGGATAAACGATATTAGATTGATCTCCAACCCTATTCATGCCCCAAGTCATGAATTAGAGGACACAGATACTAATACACCCCCCACTAAAGTAGTTAGCAGGAGGATTTTTGTTGAGTTACTGGGCATTAGAGAAGAGAGTGTTATACTCTATATATGGGGTATGAACCCATTAGCTTGAATTAGCTTACTTTTCTATGGTGAAACTTGTTTTTTTACATCTTGGTGTATGGTGCACGGTGGCTTTTGATGCTTGATGGTGATAGTTTGATTCTGTTAGATGTAATGAAGGTAGTTTTAACTACATGTTTTATCCTATCACGATAGTCCTTTAATCAGGCTCATCATT